CGTATCGACGGAAAAGAAATTGCACGTGTCGAATGGATCAGAGAGGGTAGGGTTCCTCTACAAACCATTCGAGCTAAAATTGATTATTGTTCCCATACAGTTCGAACTGTTTATGGGGTATTAGGTATCAAAGTTTGGATATTTCTAAACAAAGAATAATAAACTTTTACTTATTTTTAACGTTCAATGTTTTGATAAAACAAAAATTTAAAATTTTATAAGATTGAATAAAAAAAAATTCAATTAATCATTGAATATTGATATCATTTTGCTATGCTTAGTGTGCGATTCGTTGGTTGTTTTAGAGTGGTTACAATTCAACAAAAAAGAAACCGACTCCTAGTATGAATTTATTAATATTAATAAATATTAATTAAGAACTAATAACCAACTCATCACTTCTCATTATCCGCAGATCTAAAGAACTAGTCAAAATATAAAATATAACAAAAAATATGATATATTAGCGGATATAATTATAGCAACTGAAATTTTATATAAAAAAGAAAAAAAGATGAATCTGATTATGAGTTGTAAAGCAATAAAAATATACGGATAAATGAAGTCGGGGGGTGAAAGAAAGAGAGAAGAAGAATATCAATGATATAGAATTCGAATATGTAAAGGTCTAGGGGTCATATCATAAACGGTAATGTGTGTAATAAAGCATCAATATTAATTCATCCATATTTATAGATATAGATAAATTTATTCCTAGAACAAACAAATCCAGAGCCCCGAATCAATATAAAAACTGAGATGGTTGATTCAAGAAAAAATTAAATCTTATTAATATTTAACTTATTAATTTTAAATAAAAAAAAGAGGCTTCATTATTGAATTCAGACCTAACCATTAATCGAGAAGCGATGGGAACGGCGTAACCTGTGAATATCTAAGATTTTATTAAAAACAAATCTTAATGATTCATTAGGTGGGATGGCGTAACGAACTAATAACCAATCCACTTTTTTTTGACGAATTGTGGGCTGGGCTAACCCTACATTCCATCTTAAATTAATAATGAAAGAGTAAATTTTCGCCCGCGAAAATTTTTATTTTTATTGAATTTATAAATTTTTTCCAATCCAATCTATGTATCTTCTTGTATATTATTTGGTTAAGAAATCTATTTATTTTTTTGAATTGCTTGTTCATTCGCGAGGAGCCGTATGAGGTGAAAATCTCACGTACGGTTCTGTAATAGAGATTGTATTGAGAAACAACCATCAACTATAACCCCCAAAGAACCAGATTCCGTAAACAACATAGAGGAAGAATGAAAGGAATATCTTATCGAGGTAATCTTATTTGCTTCGGAAGATATGCTCTTCAATCACTTGAGCCCGCTTGGATCACATCTAGACAAATAGAAGCGGGGCGACGAGCAATGTCACGAAATGTCCGCCGGGGTGGGCAAATATGGGTACGCGTATTTCCGGACAAACCGGTTACAGTAAGACCCACCGAAACGCGTATGGGTTCGGGAAAAGGATCTCCCGAATATTGGGTAGCTGTCGTTAAACCCGGCAAAATAATTTATGAAATGGGCGGGGTCGCAGAAAATATAGCTAGAAAGGCTATTTCAATAGCAGCATCCAAAATGCCTATACGAACTCAATTCATTATTTCGGGATAATAATTAGAATCAAAGGAAAGGGGTCTTAAGGATGAAAACAAAAAAATTTCAATTGTAGGTTTCTTTTTTTTTAACACAGAATATTTTTTTTTCACTTCAACCCCGGAACTGTAAAGAACAAATATAAAAAATTATATGATTCAACCTCAAACCCATTTGAATGTAGCTGATAACAGCGGAGCCCGCAAATTGATGTGTATTCGAATTATAGGGGCTGGTAATCGACGATATGCTTCTATTGGTGATATTGTTGTTGCTGTAATAAAGGAAGCAGTACCAAATATGCCCTTACAAAGATCAGAAGTGATCAGAGCTGTAATTGTACGTACTTGTAAAGAACTCAAACGCAGTAATGGTATGATAATACACTATGATGATAATGCTGCGGTTGTGATTGATCAAGAAGGAAATCCAAAAGGAACTCGAATTTTTTGCGCTATCGCTCGGGAATTGAGACAGTTAAATTTCACTAAAATAGTTTCATTAGCACCCGAGGTATTATAAAAAAACGAGACCATGATATTCTATATTCTCTTTGAATGAACTAAATTTAATAGATTATATCTCACACATATACCTTATTGCAGTAACTATATATTATATATCTAGAATTTCATAACATAAAAAAAAAAAAACAGAAAAAAGAGCATGTTGATTATATCTAAAGGAAAGGACAACAATAATTTTCATTTATCATGAGTAAGGACACCATAGCTGACATAATAACCTCTATAAGAAACGCTGACATGAATAAAAAAGGAACAGTTCAAATACCATTTACGAACATCACCGAAAACACTGTCAAAATACTTTTACGGGAGGGTTTTGTTGAAAACGTCAGAAAACATAGGGAAAGCAACAAATATTTTTTAGTTTTAACTCTACGATATAGAAGAAATAGGAAAGGATCATATAAAACTATTTTAAATTTAAAACAGATCAGTACACCCAGTCTACGAATCTATTTGAATTATCAACGAATTCCTAAAATTTTGGGAGGGATGGGGGTTGTAATTCTTTCTACTTCTAGGGGTATAATGACAGACCGAGAAGCTCGATTAGAAAGAATCGGCGGAGAAATTTTATGTTATATATGGTAATCTTACTGATATCCGAATTATATGATAAACTTCTATCCATTAAAAAAAAGAGAGAGAAAATAAAACACAAATTTCTAATATCAATTCGCATACATTAGTGAATAGGCAGGGGGTTTAATTGAAATAGGGAAAAAAGAAAAAGGATTCATGGTAATTAAATTTTTGAATCACTTCCTAAAGGTATGTTCCGCGTTCCTTTCTATAATAAAAAGATGATTCTAAGCTATATTTCCAAAAGGATTCAACGTACTTTCATTTTATACGTGTACGACCAGAAAAGTCAAAACGGAAGTATAAGTCATTAAATTTAATTAAACTGTTTTTCAACTTCAACATTTTTTAGAGAGTCTCGAAGGGGGATAAAATTAAAAATGTAAAAAGAGAAAGAAACCTTATTTTCTTTCAATAAATAGATTCGGTATAAAATTTAAGAGTGACAAATATGAAAATAAGAGCTTCCGCTCGTAAAATTTGTGAAAAATGTCGATTGATTCGCAGGAGGGGGAACATTCTAGTAATTTGTTTGAATCCGAAACATAAACAAAGACAGGGATAATATTTCCACAAAAGAGGGCTCCATATTATAATTATTATAAAGTTATAAAGAATAATAAAGTTATAAAGAACGTGGTGCACAAATTAAATTTATATTAAAGAAAAAAATATTCTTAATTTTAATATGAAATCATAAAAAATATGGCCAAACCTATACCAAAAATGGATTCGCGTAAAAATGGACGTATTGGTTCGCGTAAGCATGCTCGTAAAATACCAAAGGGGGTTATTCATGTTCAAGCTAGTTTCAACAATACCATTGTAACTGTTACAGATGTGCGTGGTCGGGTGATTTCTTGGTCCTCCGCCGGTACTTGTGGGTTCAAAGGTACACGAAAGGGGACTCCATTTGCCGCCCAAACTGCAGCAGGAAATGCTATTAGAACAGTAGCGGATCAAGGCATGCAAAGAGCGGAAGTCATGATCAAAGGTCCTGGTCTCGGACGAGATGCAGCATTAAGAGCTATTCGTAGAAGTGGTATACTATTAAATTTTATACGGGATGTAACTCCTATACCGCATAATGGATGTAGGTCTCCTAAAAAAAGACGCGTGTAAAACTAAAAATAAACATCAAAGAGATTTCAAGTTCAAGAGAAATAAACAATTCAAAGATTTGATAAAAATAAAATATATTACTATGGTTCGAGAGAAAGTAAGAGTATCTACTCGGACACTACAGTGGAAGTGTGTTGAATCAAGAGTAGACGGTAAGCGTCTTTATTATGGACGCTTTATTCTGTCTCCACTTATGAAAGGCCAAGCCGATACAATAGGCATTGCAATGCGAAGAGTTTTGCTCGGAGAAATAGAGGGAACACGTATCACACGCGCAAAATCTGAGAAAATATCACATGAATATTCTACCATAGTAGGTATTCAAGAGTCAGTACATGAAATTTTAATGAATTTGAAAGAAATTGTATTGAGAAGTAATCTGTATGGAACTCGCGAGGCGTCTATATGTTTCAAAGGTCCCGGATATATAACCGCTCAAGACATCATTTTACCACCTTCTGTAGAAATCGTTGATAATACACAACATATAGCTAACCTAAGAGAACCCATAAATTTGTGTATTGGATTACAAATCGAGAGGAATCGCGGCTATCGTATAAAAACATTCAAAAACTTTCAAGACGGAAATTATAATATAGATGCCGTATTCATGCCTGTTCGAAATGCAAATCATAGTATACATTCTTATGTAAATGGAAATGAAAAACAAGAGATACTCTTTCTCGAAATATGGACAAATGGAAGTTTAACTCCTAAAGAAGCGCTTTTTGAAGCTTCCCGGAATTTGATTGATTTATTTATTCCTTTTTTACATGCAGAAGAGGAAAACTTTAATTTAGAAAACAATCAACACAAAGTGACTTTACCCCTTTTTAACTTTCATGATATATTGGTTAAGGCTAAACTAAATAAAAAAAAAAAAGAAATAACATTGAAATCCATTTTTATTGACCAATTAGAATTGCCTCCCAGGATCTATAATTGTCTCAAAAGGTCCAATATACATACATTATTGGAACTGTTGAATAACAGTCAAAAAGACCTTTTGAAAATGGAACATTTTCAAATAGAAGATGTAAAACATATATTAGATATTTTCGAAATAGAAAAGCATTTTGCATAAATTTGAAATCCAATGCAATGGATTTTTTTCATCTTTCTTTTTTTCGAAAAAAAAAAGAAAGATG